GCTAGTGTAGCTTAACTAAAGCATAACATTGAAGATGTTAAGATGGACCCTAGAAAGTCCCGCAAGCACAAAGGCTTGGTCCTGACTTTATTATCAACTTTAGCCAAACTTACACATGCAAGTATCCGCACCCCTGTGAGAATGCCCCACAGTTCCCCGCCCGGGAACAAGGAGCCGGTATCAGGCACACTCTATTGAGCCCATGACGCCTTGCTTAGCCACACCCTCAAGGGAACTCAGCAGTGATAAACATTAAGCTATAAGTGAAAACTTGACTTAGTCAAGGTTAAGAGGGCCGGTAAAACTCGTGCCAGCCACCGCGGTTATACGAGAGGCCCAAGTTGATAACCACCGGCGTAAAGCGTGGTTAAGTTGAAACTCATACTAAAGTCAAACATCTTCAAGACTGTTATACGTAACCGAAGACAGGAAGTTCAACCACGAAAGTGACTTTATTTGATCTGAACCCACGAAAGCTACGGAACAAACTGGGATTAGATACCCCACTATGCCTAGCCCTAAACATTGATAGTACTATACACCCACTATCCGCCCGGGAACTACGAGCAATAGCTTAAAACCCAAAGGACTTGGCGGTGCTTTAGATCCACCTAGAGGAGCCTGTTCTAGAACCGATAACCCCCGTTCAACCTCACCCTTCCTTGTTTATCCCGCCTATATACCGCCGTCGTCAGCTTACCCTGTGAAGGTCCGATAGTAAGCAAAACTGGCACAGCCTAAAACGTCAGGTCGAGGTGTAGCGTATGGAGGGGGAAGAAATGGGCTACATTCGCTACCACAGCAAACACGAAAGATGTACTGAAACACCCATCTGAAGGAGGATTTAGCAGTAAGCAGGAAATAGAGCGTCCCGCTGAAACTGGCCCTGAAGCGCGCACACACCGCCCGTCACTCTCCCCAAAACCACCTATACAATTAATTAAAACCTAATGCTAAAAAGGGGAGGCAAGTCGTAACATGGTAAGTGTACCGGAAGGTGCACTTGGAAAAATCAGAGCGTGGCTAAGATAGAAAAGCATCTCCCTTACACTGAGAAGTCACCCGTGCAAATCGGGTCGCCCTGATGCCCAACAGCTAGCCCACCCAACCAATCTCAACAAACCCCTGTTAATAACCCCTAAGTACCCAAGTATTTAAATTAAACAAACCATTTTTCCCCCCTAGTATAGGCGATAGAAAAGGGATCACGGCGCGATAGAGAAAGTACCGCAAGGGAATGCTGAAAGAGAAATGAAATAACCCAGTAAAGCCTAAAAAAGCAGAGATTAAACCTCGTACCTTTTGCATCATGATTTAGCGAGTGTACCCCAAGCAAAGAGTTCTTTAGTTTGACGTCCCGAAACTAAGTGAGCTACTCCAAGACAGCCTATTAATAGGGCGTACCCGTCTCTGTGGCAAAAGAGTGGGGAGAGCTTTGAGTAGAGGTGATAAACCTACCGAACCTAGTTATAGCTGGTTGTCCAAGAAATGAATAGAAGTTCAGCCTCTTGGCTTCTCTCTTCACTTTAGTTTAACCCCTATTGATGTATTTAAGAAACCAAAAGAGTTAGTCAAAGGGGGTACAGCCCCTTTGAATCAAGACACAACTTTACCAGGAGGGTAAAGATCATAATAACTAAAGCTAAATACTCTGGTGGGCCTAAAAGCAGCCATCCCCTTAGAAAGCGTTAAAGCTCAGGCATATACTTAAACCTTCTTATTCTGACCATTTAATCTTACCCCCCTAACCGTACTGGACCATCCCATGCCTGCATGGGAGTGACTATGCTAATATGAGTAATAAGAGAGCCAAAGACTCTCTCCCTGCACATATGTACGTCGGAACGGACAACCCACCGACTCTTAACGGCCCCAAACATAGAGGGCAGTGGATATCAAACCAAAAAACTAGAAAAACATCCATTAAACAACCGTTAACCCCACACAGGTGTGCCCCTCGGGAAAGACTAAAAGAAAGAGAAGGAACTCGGCAAACACATTAAGCCTCGCCTGTTTACCAAAAACATCGCCTCTTGCAATTTCAAAAATAAGAGGTCCCGCCTGCCCTGTGACTATTTGTTTAACGGCCGCGGTATTTTGACCGTGCGAAGGTAGCGCAATCACTTGTCTTTTAAATGGAGACCCGTATGAATGGCATAACGAGGGCTTAGCTGTCTCCTCTTTCAAGTCAATGAAATTGATCTTCCCGTGCAGAAGCGGGAATAAAAACATAAGACGAGAAGACCCTATGGAGCTTTAGACACCAAGGTAGCCCACGTTAAGCACCCTGAATAAAGGACTAAACCAAGTGGAACCTACCCTAATGTCTTTGGTTGGGGCGACCGCGGGGAATTAAAAAACCCCCACGTGGAATGGGAGCACTCCTCCTACAAATAAGAGCTACAGCTCTAGTAAGCAGAATTTCTGACCAACAAGATCCGGCAATGCCGATCAACGGACCGAGTTACCCTAGGGATAACAGCGCAATCCTCTTTTAGAGCCCATATCGACAAGGGGGTTTACGACCTCGATGTTGGATCAGGACATCCTAATGGTGCAGCCGCTATTAAGGGTTCGTTTGTTCAACGATTAAAGTCCTACGTGATCTGAGTTCAGACCGGAGTAATCCAGGTCAGTTTCTATCTATGCAATGATCTTTTCTAGTACGAAAGGACCGAAAAGAAGAGGCCCATGCCCAAGGCACGCCTCCCCCTCACCTAGTGAAGTCAACTAAAGTAGGTAAAAGGGCATGCCCCCCAGCCTGAGAAAAAGGCATGTCAAGGTGGCAGAGCCCGGTAATTGCAAAAGACCTAAGCCCTTTCTACAGAGGTTCAAGTCCTCTCCTTAACTATGATACACACACTAATCACACACATTATTAACCCACTCACCTTTATTGTCCCAGTTCTCCTAGCTGTCGCTTTCCTCACCCTTCTCGAACGAAAAGTACTCGGCTATATACAACTGCGAAAAGGGCCGAATGTAGTCGGACCCTACGGGCTCCTTCAACCCATCGCTGATGGCCTTAAACTCTTCATCAAAGAACCCGTTCGCCCTTCAACCTCTTCCCCCATTCTTTTTTTACTTACACCCATGTTAGCACTCACCCTGGCCCTCACTCTCTGAGCTCCTATACCCCTTCCCTACCCTGTCATCGATCTTAACCTCGGCATTTTATTTATTCTTGCCCTCTCCAGCCTAGCGGTATATTCAATCCTCGGCGCAGGATGAGCTTCCAATTCAAAATACGCCCTCATTGGGGCCCTCCGAGCGGTAGCCCAGACCATCTCTTATGAAGTCAGTTTAGGCCTAATCCTGCTTAACATCATTATCTTCACTGGAGGCTTTACACTACAAACATTTAACATTGCCCAAGAAAGCGTATGATTAATCTTACCTGCTTGACCCCTAGCCGCCATATGATATATCTCAACCCTAGCCGAGACAAACCGAGCCCCTTTTGACCTCACAGAGGGAGAGTCCGAACTAGTCTCCGGCTTTAATGTAGAGTACGCAGGCGGACCTTTCGCTTTATTTTTCCTAGCGGAGTACGCCAATATTTTATTAATAAATACCCTCTCCGCCACACTTTTCCTAGGAGCCTCCCACATTCCCTCTATCCCCGAACTAACCGCTATGAACCTTATAACCAAAGCAGCCCTTTTATCAGTACTATTTCTCTGGGTGCGAGCCTCCTACCCCCGATTTCGATACGACCAACTCATGCATTTAATCTGAAAAAATTTCCTACCCCTTACACTAGCCCTGGTTATTTGACACCTGGCCCTGCCCATTGCCTTTGCCGGATTACCACCGCAACTATAAACACGGAGTTGTGCCTGAAGAAAAGGGCCACTTTGATAGAGTGACTTATGGGGGTTAAAGTCCCCCCAACTCCTTAGAAAGAAGGGGTTCGAACCCTACCTAAAGAGATCAAAACTCTTAGTGCTTCCACTACACCACTTCCTAGTAAGGTCAGCTAATTAAGCTCTTGGGCCCATACCCCAAATATGTTGGTTAAACTCCTTCCTTTGCTAATGAACCCATACATCTTAGCCACCCTTCTCTTTGGCTTAGGACTAGGAACCACCATCACATTAGCTAGCTCCCATTGACTCCTCGCCTGAATGGGTTTAGAAATAAACACCCTTGCCATTATTCCACTAATAGCACAACACCATCACCCTCGAGCAGTTGAAGCCACCACTAAATATTTCCTTACACAAGCCACTGGGGCCGCAATACTCTTGTTTGCAAGTACAACCAATGCTTGACTCACAGGGCAGTGAGACATTCAACAAATATCACACCCCCTCCCTGTTACTCTCATCACTCTAGCCCTTGCATTAAAAGTGGGCCTAGCCCCTCTTCATTCGTGACTCCCTGAAGTCCTACAAGGACTAGACCTTACCACCGGACTCATCCTGTCAACTTGACAAAAATTAGCCCCCTTCGCACTACTTATTCAAATTCAACCCACCAACTCTACACTTCTTATTACACTAGGCCTTGCTTCCACACTAGTCGGTGGGTGGGGAGGGTTAAACCAAACACAACTGCGAAAAATCCTAGCTTACTCCTCCATCGCCCACCTTGGTTGAATAGTCTTAGTACTACAATTCTCCCCCTCTTTAACACTCCTCACCCTCATTACATACCTAATCATAACCTTATCAACTTTCCTTGTATTTAAATACAATAATTCCACCAACATTAATGCTCTAGCCACATCCTGAGCTAAAGCTCCGGCCCTCACATCTTTGACTCCCCTCCTTCTTCTTTCCCTCGGAGGATTACCTCCCCTCACAGGATTCATACCAAAATGACTTATTTTACAAGAACTAACCAAACAAGACCTAGCCACTACAGCTACATTAGCAGCACTAACAGCGCTTCTCAGCCTATACTTCTACTTACGCCTCTCATACGCTATGACCCTCACTATATCCCCCAACAATACAGCCGGGACAACCCCATGACGCCTACCTTCCTCACAAACCACAATACCTCTTGCTATTTCAACCACAGCCACCCTTATACTACTCCCCCTCACCCCCACTGTAGTTGCACTCCTGGCTCTTTAAGAGACTTAGGCTAACAAAAGACCAAGGGCCTTCAAAGCCCTAAGTGAGGGTGAAAATCCCTCAGTCCCTGATAAGACTTGCGAGATACTAACCCACATCACCTGCATGCAAAGCAGACACTTTAATTAAGCTAAAGCCTTTCTAGGTGGGTAGGCCTCGATCCTACAAAGGCTTAGTTAACAGCTAAGTGCCCAAACCAGCGAGCATCCATCTATCTTCCCCTCGCCTGTTTGTACAGTAGAGGCGAGGGAAAGCCCTAGCAGGAATTAGTCTGCCTCTTAAGATTTGCAATCTTATATGTTGAACACCTTAGGGCTTGGTAAGAAGAGGACTTGAACCTCTGTCTATGGGTCTACAATCCACCGCTTAAAACTCAGCCATCCTACCTGTGGCCATCACACGATGATTCTTCTCAACTAATCACAAAGACATTGGCACCCTTTATTTAGTATTTGGTGCTTGAGCCGGAATAGTAGGCACAGCCTTAAGCCTCTTAATTCGAGCTGAACTGAGCCAACCCGGAGCCCTTTTAGGTGACGACCAAATTTATAATGTAATTGTTACGGCCCATGCTTTCGTAATGATCTTCTTTATAGTAATACCAATCATAATTGGAGGCTTCGGAAACTGGCTTATTCCTCTAATGATCGGCGCACCCGATATAGCATTCCCTCGAATAAACAACATGAGCTTTTGACTTCTCCCTCCCTCTTTTCTGTTACTCCTCGCCTCTTCGGGCGTAGAAGCAGGGGCCGGTACGGGGTGAACAGTATACCCCCCTCTCGCTGGTAACCTAGCACATGCGGGGGCTTCTGTTGACTTAACAATCTTCTCCTTACATCTTGCAGGGATCTCTTCAATCCTGGGAGCAATTAATTTCATCACAACAATTATTAACATAAAACCCCCTGCCATTTCTCAGTACCAGACCCCACTTTTCGTGTGGTCTGTCCTTATCACAGCCGTCTTACTACTCCTTTCCCTTCCAGTCCTTGCTGCTGGTATCACAATGCTTCTAACAGATCGTAACCTTAACACCACCTTCTTCGACCCCGCGGGTGGGGGTGACCCCATTCTTTACCAACACCTCTTTTGATTCTTCGGGCATCCTGAAGTATATATCCTCATTCTTCCTGGCTTCGGAATAGTTTCCCACATCGTGGCATATTACTCAGGCAAAAAAGAACCCTTTGGTTACATGGGCATAGTCTGAGCTATGATGGCTATCGGCCTTTTAGGCTTTATTGTGTGAGCCCACCACATATTCACAGTCGGGATGGATGTGGATACACGTGCCTACTTTACATCTGCTACTATAATTATTGCCATCCCTACAGGTGTCAAAGTTTTTAGCTGACTCGCCACTCTTCACGGAGGTTCCATCAAGTGAGAAACTCCCCTTTTGTGGGCCCTTGGGTTCATCTTTCTCTTCACAGTAGGGGGTCTAACAGGCATTGTTCTCGCTAACTCATCTCTTGATATCGTTCTTCATGATACCTACTACGTAGTTGCCCATTTCCACTACGTCCTATCTATGGGTGCCGTATTTGCCATCGTTGCTGGTTTCGTTCACTGATTCCCCCTTTTCTCAGGTTACACCCTCCATAGTACTTGAACAAAAATTCACTTCGGAGTAATGTTCCTGGGCGTAAATCTTACATTCTTCCCCCAACATTTCCTTGGCCTGGCCGGAATGCCCCGACGGTACTCAGATTACCCAGATGCCTACACCCTGTGAAACACCGTCTCATCAATCGGATCCTTAATCTCCCTAGTGGCAGTAATTATATTCTTATTCATCATTTGAGAAGCATTCGCTGCTAAACGTGAAGTCCTAGCAGTAGAACTCACAACAACCAATGTAGAATGACTACATGGCTGCCCTCCCCCCTACCACACATTCGAAGAGCCTGCATTTGTTCTAGTTCAATCAAACTAACGAGAAAGGGAGGAGTCGAACCCCCATGAACTGGTTTCAAGCCAGTCACATAACCGCTCTGTCACTTTCTTTATAAGACACTAGTAAAATAGCACATTACGCCGCCTTGTCAAGGCAGAATTGTGGGTTAAAACCCCGCGTGTCTTACCCTAATGGCCCATCCCTCCCAACTAGGATTTCAAGATGCAGCTTCACCTGTAATAGAAGAACTTCTTCATTTTCACGATCACGCCTTAATAATCGTCTTTCTAATCAGCACCGTCGTACTTTACATTATTGTGGCTATAGTTTCCACAAAATTAACCAACAAGTACATCTTAGACTCCCAAGAAATTGAAATCATCTGAACTGTCCTCCCAGCAATTATTCTTATTCTTATCGCCCTTCCCTCCTTACGCATTCTCTACCTTATAGATGAAATTAACAGCCCCCTTCTTACTATCAAAGCAGTCGGTCATCAATGATATTGAAGCTATGAATACACAGACTACGAAGACCTCGGATTTGATGCTTACATAATTCCTACACAAGACTTAAACCCCGGCCAATTCCGACTCTTAGAGGCCGATCACCGAATAGTAATTCCAGTAGAATCCCCAATCCGGGTCTTAGTGTCCGCCGACGACGTCCTCCACTCCTGAGCAGTCCCTGCCCTTGGGATTAAAATAGACGCAGTCCCAGGACGCTTAAATCAGACAGCTTTCATTGCATCCCGCCCCGGTATTTTCTACGGCCAATGCTCTGAGATTTGTGGAGCAAATCATAGCTTTATGCCCATCGTAGTTGAAGCAGTCCCCCTAGAACACTTTGAAAACTGATCATCACGAATACTTGAAGATGCCTCGCTAAGAAGCTAAATCGGAAACAGCGTTAGCCTTTTAAGCTAGAGATTGGTGACTCCCAACCACCCTTAACGACATGCCTCAACTCAACCCCGCACCTTGATTTGCAATTCTAGTCTTCTCATGACTAATTTTTCTGGCCGTTATTCCCCCCAAAGTGATGGCCCATACCTTCCCGAATGAACCGACGCTCCAAAGCGCCGAAAAACCCAAAACAGAATCCTGAAATTGACCATGACAGTAAGCCTTTTCGACCAATTTATGAGCCCCACACTCCTAGGCATTCCTTTAATTGCCCTAGCCATCTCTCTCCCCTGAATTATGTACCCCGCTCCCACAACCCGATGAGTAAACAGCCGCTTCCTCGCCCTTCAAGGATGATTCATCAACCGCTTTACTCAACAACTTCTTCTTCCCTTAAGTCTAGGTGGCCACAAATGAGCGGCCCTCCTTACTTCTCTAATAATTTTTCTCATCACCATAAATATACTAGGCCTGCTCCCATATACTTTCACCCCCACAACACAACTCTCCCTAAACCTTGGCCTTGCAACCCCTCTATGACTAGCAACCGTAATTATTGGTATACGTAATCAACCAACACATGCCCTAGGACATCTCCTTCCAGAAGGTACCCCCGGCCCCCTCATTCCAGTCCTTATTGTTATTGAAACAATTAGCCTATTTATTCGCCCCCTCGCACTAGGAGTACGACTAACCGCCAACTTGACCGCTGGCCACCTCTTAATTCAACTCATCTCAACAGCCGCCTTTGTCCTTCTATCCTCAATACCAGCTGTAGCATTGCTCACATCCACAGTTCTTGTTCTGCTTACTCTTCTAGAAGTTGCTGTTGCCATAATTCAAGCCTACGTATTTGTACTTCTTTTAACCCTCTACCTTCAAGAAAACGTCTAATGGCCCATCAAGCACACGCATACCACATAGTTGACCCCAGCCCTTGACCTCTAACAGGGGCAATTGCTGCCCTATTAATGACATCAGGCCTCGCAACCTGATTCCACTTCCAATCCACAATTCTCATAACCCTCGGAATAGCTCTTCTTCTACTCACCATGTTTCAATGATGGCGAGATATCGTACGAGAAGGCACATTCCAAGGTCATCACACACCCCCAGTTCAAAAGGGTCTCCGCTACGGAATAATTCTTTTTATTACCTCAGAAGTCTTTTTCTTCCTAGGCTTCTTCTGAGCCTTTTACCATGCGAGTCTCGCACCCTCCCCAGAACTTGGGGGATGCTGACCCCCTGCTGGTATCACAACCTTAGACCCCTTCGAAGTCCCCCTACTTAACACAGCAGTCCTTCTTGCCTCCGGAGTAACCGTTACCTGAGCCCATCACAGCATTATAGAAGGTGAGCGAAAGCAAGCAGTACAATCCCTAACACTTACAATTCTACTTGGCTTCTATTTTACATTCCTCCAAGGCTTAGAGTACTACGAAGCCCCATTTACAATTGCAGATGGCGTATACGGCTCTACCTTTTTTGTGGCCACCGGCTTTCATGGCCTCCATGTAATTATTGGCTCCACATTTTTAGCCGTTTGCCTAGTCCGTCAAATTTTACACCATTTTACATCCGAACACCACTTCGGATTTGAAGCAGCCGCCTGATACTGACATTTCGTAGACGTCGTATGACTTTTCCTCTATATCTCAATCTACTGATGAGGATCTTAATTTTTCTAGTACTAATGTCAGTATAAGTGACTTCCAATCACCCGGTCTTGGTTAAAGCCCAAGGAAAAATAATGAACCTAGTTACAACTGTAATTACTATTGCTACCCTAATTTCTGTCGTTCTAGCTACCGTATCTTTTTGACTTCCTCAAATAACCCCAGACCACGAGAAGCTCTCTCCATACGAATGCGGCTTTGACCCCGTAGGCTCCGCCCGTCTGCCCTTCTCCCTCCGATTCTTCTTAGTTGCCATCCTTTTCTTACTCTTCGACTTAGAAATTGCCCTGCTCCTCCCACTACCTTGAGGAGATCAACTAGCATCTCCACTAATAACATTCCTTTGGGCCACAGCTGTTTTAACCCTCCTAACCTTAGGCTTAATCTACGAATGACTCCAAGGGGGCCTAGAATGAGCCGAATAGTCAATTAGTTTAAGAAAAACCTTTGATTTCGGCTCAAAAACTTGTGGTTAAAGTCCATAATTGTCTAATGACCCCCGTTCACTTTGCCTTCTCATCGGCTTTCATATTAGGGCTGACTGGCCTAGCCTTCCATCGAACCCACCTACTTTCCGCCCTTCTATGTTTAGAAGGCATAATACTATCTTTATTCATTGCCCTTTCCCTTTGAACCCTGCAACTAGGCTCTACAAACTTCTCAGCAGCCCCAATGCTATTATTAGCATTTTCAGCTTGTGAAGCAAGCGCCGGACTTGCTCTCCTGGTAGCCACTGCCCGCACCCACGGCACCGATCACCTTCAAAGCCTAAACCTCCTACAATGTTAAAAGTCCTAATCCCCACTCTTATGTTAATTCCCACCGCTTGGATGGCTCCCCCCAAGTGACTCTGACCCACAATTCTTATACACAGCTTACTTATTGCCCTAGTCAGTCTTTCATGACTTACTAACATGGCAGAAACGGGCTGATCTAGTCTTAACTTCTATATAGCCACAGACCCACTATCCACCCCCCTACTAGTTCTCACTTGTTGACTCTTACCCCTTATGATCCTGGCAAGTCAAAACCACACAGCCACAGAGCCTCTCAACCGACAACGAACCTACCTGACGCTACTGACATCTCTTCAAATTTTCCTTATTATAGCCTTTGGAGCCACAGAGATCATTATATTTTATATTATATTTGAAGCCACTCTTATCCCCACCCTTATTTTAATTACCCGCTGGGGAAACCAAACCGAACGCCTAAATGCAGGTGTTTACTTCCTATTTTATACACTTGCTGGCTCCCTCCCTCTGCTTGTCGCACTTCTCCTTCTCCAAAACAGTGTTGGTACCCTATCACTTTTAACCACCCACTACTCCGACCCCATTGAACTCTCGTCCTACGCCCATAAACTATGGTGAACCGGCTGCCTTCTCGCCTTTCTTGTAAAAATACCTCTGTACGGAGTACATCTTTGACTTCCTAAAGCACATGTTGAAGCCCCAGTTGCAGGCTCAATAATTCTGGCTGCCGTACTTCTAAAACTAGGGGGCTACGGGATGATACGAATGATTGTTATACTTGAACCACTAACTAAGGAATTAAGCTACCCCTTTATCATCTTTGCCCTATGAGGAGTTATCATAACCGGCTCCATTTGTCTCCGCCAAACGGACCTCAAATCTCTTATCGCATACTCCTCCGTAAGCCACATGGGCTTAGTTGTTGGAGGCATCCTAATTCAAACCCCCTGAGGATTTAGCGGAGCCCTAATCCTCATAATCGCCCACGGACTGGCATCCTCAGCACTTTTCTGTCTTGCTAACACAAATTACGAACGAACACACAGCCGGACAATACTTCTGGCCCGAGGACTACAAATAATTTTACCCCTTATAACAGCATGGTGATTTATTGCAAGCCTAGCAAATCTGGCACTTCCCCCTCTACCAAACCTCATAGGTGAACTGATAATTATTACTTCTTTATTTAGTTGATCTTGATGAACTATTATTCTAACCGGAGCCGGGACACTTATTACTGCAAGTTACTCCCTCTACATATTTCTTATAACTCAACGAGGGCCACTTCCAGCACACATCATTGCCTTAAACCCATCCCACACACGAGAACACCTGCTTATAGCCCTCCATCTCATCCCCCTAATCCTGCTCATCTTAAAACCTGAGTTAATCTGAGGGTGAGCCTCATGTAGATATAGTTTTAACCAAAATATCAGATTGTGATTCTAAAGACAGGGGTTAAAATCCCCTTATCCACCGAGAGAGGCTCGCCAGCAACGAAGACTGCTAATCTCCGTGACCTTGGTTGGACCCCAGGGCTCACTCGGACAGCTCCTAAAGGATAACAGCTCATCCATTGGTCTTAGGAACCAAAAACTCTTGGTGCAAATCCAAGTAGCAGCTATGCACCCCACTTCACTAATAATAACGTCAAGCCTAATTATTATTTTTACACTGTTGACCTACCCTGTACTCTCAACTTTAACCCCTCGCTTACAACCTACGGAATGAGCCACTACACATGTCAAAACAGCAGTAAAAATCGGATTTTTCGTCAGCCTACTCCCCCTTTTTTTATTCTTCAACGAGGGGGCCGAAACAATCATCACCTCCTGAACTTGAATAAACACCACATGTTTTGATGTCAACATCAGTTTTAAGTTTGACCACTACTCCATCATCTTTACTCCCATCGCCCTTTATGTGACCTGGTCTATCCTAGAATTCGCATCCTGGTACATACATGCAGACCCAAATATAAACCGATTCTTCAAGTACCTTTTAATTTTCCTTATTTCAATAATTATCCTAGTTACAGCAAATAATATATTCCAATTGTTTATTGGCTGAGAAGGCGTGGGCATTATATCATTCCTTCTCATCGGCTGATGATACGGACGAACAGACGCCAACACCGCCGCCCTCCAAGCCGTTGTATATAACCGAGTCGGAGACGTAGGTCTAATTTTCGCCATAGCATGAATAGCCATAAACCTCAACTCTTGAGAAATACAACAAATCTTCGTGGCCTCTAAAGACTTCGATTTAACATTTCCATTATTAGGGTTAATCCTCGCCGCCACCGGGAAATCCGCCCAATTCGGCCTCCATCCATGGCTCCCATCCGCCATGGAAGGACCTACACCGGTCTCTGCCCTACTACACTCAAGCACCATGGTCGTTGCTGGTATTTTTCTTCTAGTTCGCATAAGCCCCCTACTAGAACATAACCAAACCGCTTTAACCACATGCCTCTGTTTAGGTGCCCTGACAACTCTTTTCACAGCCACCTGTGCACTGACCCAGAACGATATCAAGAAAATTGTTGCCTTCTCAACATCTAGCCAGCTAGGACTAATAATAGTTACCATCGGACTTAACCAACCCCAACTCGCCTTCCTTCACATCTGCACCCACGCCTTCTTTAAAGCTATACTTTTCCTCTGCTCAGGCTCGATTATTCACAGCCTAAACGACGAACAAGACATTCGCAAAATAGGTGGTATACATCACCTAACCCCTTTTACCTCTTCTTGTCTGACAATCGGCAGTCTAGCTCTCACCGGAACCCCCTTCCTAGCCGGCTTCTTTTCAAAAGACGCCATTATTGAAGCCCTAAACACATCCCACCTAAACGCCTGAGCCCTTACTCTCACTCTCCTAGCCACCTCTTTCACAGCCATCTATAGCTTACGCGTAGTCTACTTCGTATCAATAGGCCACCCTCGATTTAACTCATTATCCCCTGTGAATGAAAATAACCCTGCCGTAATTAATCCCCTCAAACGCTTGGCATGAGGAAGTATCGTTGTAGGCCTCCTAATTACCTCTAGCATCACCCCGATAAAAACTCCAATTATGACCATACCCCCATTGCTTAAATTAGCAGCCCTTACCGTCACAGTTGTTGGTCTTATCCTAGCCTTAGAATTGGCATCTTTAGCAAGCAAGCAATATAAAACAAGCCCAAACCTAGCCACCCATCACTTCTCTAATATACTAGGATTTTTCCCAACAATTATCCATCGATTCACCCCAAAAATTAACTTAGCCCTAGGCCAAGCAATTGCCAGCCAAATGGTAGACCAAACCTGACTTGAAAAAACGGGACCCAAAGCCATCGCCGTATCTAACCTTCCTCTAATCACCACCACCAGCAACACACAACAAGGCTTGATCAAAACCTACCTAGCCCTATTCCTCCTTACCCTCACCCTTAGCATTCTTTTAACCATTTATTAAACAGCCCGAAGTGTCCCTCGACTTAAACCTCGGGTTAACTCCAAAACAACAAACAATGTAACCAAAAGTACTCAAGCACTTATAACCAACATTCCCCCTCCCGACGAGTACATTAAAGCTACACCTCCAACATCTCCCCGAAGTACGGAAAAATCTACATTCTCGTCAGCTGACACTCAAGACGCTTCATATCACCCGTCCCACATAACACTTGAAATCACCACAACCCCTACAGCGTACATAACCATGTACGACAGAACAGAACGGCTACCTCAACTTTCCGGAAAAGGTTCAGCTGCAAGTGCTGCTGAATACGCAAACACCACTAACATTCCACCCAGGTAAATTAAAAATAAAACTAAAGATAAGAAAGGCCCCCCATGCCCCACCAATACCCCACACCCCATACCCGCCACAACTACTAACCCTAAAGCGGCAAAATAAGGAGAAGGATTAGAAGCAACAGCTACTAACCCCAACACTAAACCCAATAAGAACAAGGACATAACATAGGTCATAATTCCTGCCAGGAATTTAACCAGGACTAATGGCTTGAAAAACCACCGTTGTTATTCAACTACAAGAACCCTAATGGCAAGCCTACGAAAAACCCACCCCCTACTAAAAATCGCAAACAGTGCACTAGTTGACCTCCCCGCCCCCTCAAATATTTCAGTATGATGAAACTTTGGTTCCCTACTTGGCCTATGCTTAATTATCCAAATTCTAACAGGGCTCTTCCTCGCTATACATTACACCTCCGATATCGCAACAGCCTTCTCATCTGTCGGACACATCTGCCGAGACGTAAACTATGGATGACTCATCCGCAACCTTCACGCTAACGGTGCCTCTTTCTTCTTTATCTGTGTTTATATGCACATCGGACGAGGACTATATTACGGCTCCTACCTGAACAAAGAGACCTGAAATATTGGAGTCGTACTCCTTCTCCTTGTAATAATAACCGCTTTCGTAGGATACGTACTACCCTGAGGGCAAATGTCCTTTTGAGGTGCCACAGTTATTACCAACCTTCTTTCTGCAGTTCCCTACATTGGCAACGCACTCGTACAATGAATCTGAGGAGGCTTCTCAGTAGACAACGCAACACTGACCCGATTCTTTGCTTTCCACTTCCTTTTCCCTTTCGTCATTGCAGGGGCAACGCTTATTCATCTTTTATTTCTACACGAAACCGGCTCCAACAACCCCCTCGGACTAAACTCAGATTCAGATAAAGTCTCTTTCCACCCTTATTTTTCTTACAAGGACCTTCTTGGCTTCGCAGCACTACTTATTGCCCTCACAGCCCTGGCATTATTCTCCCCCAACCTTTTAGGAGACCCAGACAATTTTACCCCAGCCAACCCCCTTGTGACACCCCCACATATCAAACCTGAATGATACTTCTTATTTGCCTACGCCATCCTACGATCTATCCCTAATAAACTTGGGGGTGTATTAGCCCTCCTAGCTTCTATCCTGGTACTCATGGTGGTTCCTATTCTCCACACATCCAAACAACGAGGACTAACCTTTCGCCCTGTTACCCAATTCCTATTTTGAACCCTCATTGCAGACGTCGCTATCCTTACATGAATCGGAGGTATGCCCGTAGAACACCCCTTCATTATTATTGGCCAAATTGCATCCGTTCTCTACTTCTCCCTCTTTCTAGCCCTATTCCCACTGGCTGGATGACTAGAAAACAAAGCCTTGGGATGATCTTGCAGTTGTAGCTCAGTGCCAGAGCACCGGTCTTGTAAACCGGACGCCGGAGGTTAAAACCCTCCCTACTGCTCGAAGAAAGGAGATTTTAACTCCTACCCCTAACTCCCAAAGCTAGAGTTCTAAGCTAAACTATTCCTCGAAATGTTCATAAAATGTTCATAAAATGTTCATAAAATGTTCATAAAATGTTCATAAAATGTTCATAAAATGTTCATAAAATGTTCATAAAATGTTCATAAAATGTTCATAAAACGTCCATAAAACGTCTATGTGTTACACCATATATTTATATTAACCTTTATAATACATATATGTATTACACAATATATTTATATTAACCTTTATATATATGTACTTAATACACCTATGTATTTACACCATATATTTATATTAACCTTTTATAATACACCTATGTATTTACACCATATATTTATATTAACCTTTTATAATACATCTATGTATTATCACCACATATTTATATTAAACATTATTAATATAATGTACTTAATACATCTATGTATTATCACCACATATTTATATTAAACATTATTAATATAATGTACTTAATACATCTATGTATTATCACCACATATTTATATTAAACATTATTAATATAATGTACTTAATACATCTATGTATTATCACCACATATTTATATTAAACATTATTAATATAATGTACTTAATACATCTATGTATTATCACCACATATTTATATTAAACATTATTAATACATTCATGCACATATTAATTAAGGTAAACATAAAGCATAAATTAATAATCAATAATTTATTAAATCAAGAGTATGCGAAACTTAAGACTCAACACTTAAACTCATTAGTAAAGTTATACGTTTCTCCCCATTAAATGAAAATAACCATCCGACTCAATAAGAACCGATCATCAGTTGATTCTTAAGAATAACGGTTATTGAAAATGAGGGACAAGTATTTGTGGGGGTCACACACAGTGAATTTTTCCTGGCATTTGGTTCCTACTTCAGGAACACTGATTGATATTATTCCTCCCACTTTCATCGACGCTTACATAAGTTAATGGTGGGGTACATCCCCGAGATGACCCAGCATGCCGAGCGTTCTCTCCAGCGAGCCAGGGGTTCTCTTTTTTTATTTCCTTTCATCTGGCATTACAGAGCGCACACGGTAATAACAGACAAGGTATGAACATCTATTGCGTCAAGCAGGTAAATATTTTGAGTGTTGGAAAGACTTTTGAAGAAGAATTGCATACTTGTTTATCAAGAGCATATATAATGATATTTCAACCGAGAGATCCTTGTTATCCCCCTTGGTTTATTCGCGTTAAACCCCCCTACCCCCCTAAACTCCTGAGATAGCTAAGACTCCTGTAAACCCCCCGGAAACAGGAAAATCCCTAGTAGTTTAATATGGGCCCAAAATGTGCTTATTTACACTATTAAAATAATGCGTAT